ACTTGTAGTTCGAAAAAAAAAAAAAAAAAAATGTATTCGATATTTCGATACAATAAAAAACGATCAAAATGATTTTCCAATTTTATTCCACAGTGATTAGTGATTCAAAGAAAGTTTAATTTTGTGAATAAAGTTATAAAAAAAAGTTCTTATTATTACTTTATTTATAATTTAAATTTAAATATTCTATATATATACATGTATTAGTTATATGCATATATTAGTTTAGTCAACTCCAGAGTTGACCGATGAATCTGTTGATTCAAAAGTGCGACATGGGTAAATGTCACAAATGATGAATCGATTTCTTACTTATGTTACTCTATTTTTGTTAGTATCGTCTATAATAATAGATGAATCAAACATTTTCAATTGAATTTATTCTTTCAATTGGTTGGTATTTTTGCTTATCCTCGTATCTTTCAAAAATTGAAACTTAGGGAAGTGCTTTATAAACATATGTATAAAAAGAACATATTTCATTTAGCCTTTTCATGCCTACTATAACTAGTTATTTTGGTTTTCTACTAGCAGCTTTGACTATCACCTCAGCTCTATTTATCGGTCTGAGCAAGATACGACTTATTTGAAATTAATTAAATGAACATGAACAATTCATAAAAAAAATCTTTCTATGGCAGTTCATATCTTCTACAGTTACTTAACGTGTCAATTTCCAATTCTTGGTCATTGAGATTTATAGTCAATACAGATTAATATTTAAGGATAAATATTACCTCCCCTTTCCCCTTTCAAACAAATTGAAATGATTGAAGTTTTTCTATTTGGAATCGTCTTAGGTCTAATTCCTATTACTTTGGCCGGATTATTCGTAACTGCATATTTACAATACAGACGTGGTGATCAGTTGGACCTTTGATTAATTAACATCTCTTTTTTGATTGACCTCCTACTTCCTTTAATCCGCGGGAGGTCAAATTTAGATTGCTGTTCAATTATTTAAGTGTAATTTTCGACCTAACGCGATTAACAAGAACACAGAATCACGCTCTGTAGGATTTGAACCTACGACATCGGGTTTTGGAGACCCACGTTCTACCGAACTGAACTAAGAGCGCCTTATTATCATTATCACAATAAAGATTTTGTGACCCCAATTCATCTTGCATATATATCATAAAATTAAAGATTTATTATGTATGTCCAATTTATCTCAATTGATCCCTCGTTACTGCTCATAAGATAAGTAATAGGTAGGGATGACAGGATTTGAACCCGTGACATTTTGTACCCAAAACAAACGCGCTACCAAGCTGCGCTACATCCCTTTCAATTGGTCTACAGTGTCATTGTAGAGAATCCCTGTCTTGTTTTCCACATCTTTACTTCCTCCATTGATATACAAAAATTCTCTTTTCATTTCTTCTTTTTGGTCTCATATATCATATAACAAACATATAATATATTAAAAGACTTATATTATATAAAGTATGAAATAAATATGAAACCTACCATAAAAAATTAATATTTTTTAGTAATTTCAGGTAGAAATATCTATTTTGTACATTTTAATTTTAATTAGGGACTCCGCGTACAAATACAGGCGGTCAGTCATTAACTACATATACACATCTGGTCATATATGTATTACCATTATGTATTACAAATTACAATAAAATTACAATAACGAATAAAGAAAGAGGAGTTTTTAAAATGCGAGATCTAAAAACATATCTCTCCGTGGCACCGGTAGTAAGTGCTTTATGGTTCGGGTCTTTGGCAGGTTTATTGATAGAGATCAATCGTTTTTTTCCGGATGCGTTGATATTCCCCTTTTTTTCATTTTAGTTATTGATATGAGAAGGGGGAAGAAGATTAGAGATACAATAAAATCTCTGTAACTAATCCCTACCCTTGCCTTCTTTTTTTCTTTGTTTTTTTTTTAGAATAAGTTATTCTAAAAAAAAAAACAAAGAAAAAGTGGTTTCGCCCTCAGTGAAACTATGAACTCGGGCCCAGGCTCAAATTAAATTAATATTAATAATAGAGTGGAAATGAAAATGTGATGGTTGGGGCAACAATATCATACAAGATACTTAACTGAAAATACTGTACGGCAATTCTTAATTATAAATATAGTTAGAAATCATTATATTACTTATTATTACTATATTGATTGCAACGAAATCTTTCTTTTATAATTTGATTTCGAGTTACCTGCTTCTATTTTTTTTTTTTTTTTGTCCTTTATTCTTCCTTGCTTCGGATCGGAAAATTAAAGAATTGAGTGAATCATAAACCAAAGGAGGTTCATGGCCAAGGGTAAAGATGTCCGAGTAACAGTTATTTTGGAATGTACCAGTTGTCTTCGAAATCGTGTTAATAAGGAATCAAGGGGCATTTCCAGATATATTACTCAAAAGAATCGACACAATACGCCTGGTCGATTGGAATTGAGAAAATTCTGTCCCTGTTGTTACAAACATACGATTCATGGGGAGATAAAGAAATAGATCGAACCGACCGCTCGTGTGTCAGTCTTCCAAGGAAGATGAAAAATTACATATTATATATAACATATATTTATTTAAATATAAACAAACCCAATCCTATTTCGATCGGATCAAACATGATGTAGAATTAAGAAATAGGATTGGGATTTTCAGGATAAGGAATAAACAAACCATGGATAAATCCAAGCGAATCCTTCTTAAATCCAAGCGATCTTTTCGTAGGCGTTTGCCTCCGATCCAATCGGGGGATCGAATTGATTATAGAAACATGAGTTTAATTAGTCGATTTATTAGCGAACAAGGAAAAATATTATCTAGACGGGTAAATAGGTTGACCTTAAAACAACAACGATTAATTACTATTGCTATAAAACAAGCTCGTATTTTATCTCTGTTACCTTTTCTTAATAATGAGAAACAATTTGAAAGAAGCGAGTCAACTCGTAAGAAAAAAAAAAAAATTGGAGAAGAATAAATATTTTTTATTGAACGTGTTTCTTCATTTTGATGACTTTATCATATTTTATCATACTAATTTCTACTCTACCTTCCCAGAGTTCATTCTCCAGGGAACTCCATTTAAACTATTCCAACGGATTCCTTCCAATCTCTTTATTTTATGATCTCATTGGAAATCATATAAAGACAACTCTTATTTAATATAGCTATTTGTGCAAGTATTTTACGATTAAGAAGCAACTGTCTCTTGTACAGATTGTGTATTAATTTGCTATAACTAAAGTATACTTTATTCTCGCGAATTACTGCATTTATCCGAGTGATCCACAAACGACGAAAATCTCTCTTTTGTCTACCTCTATCCCGATGAGCCGAAACCAAGGCTCTTATTTTCTGTTGAGTAATAGTACGAGTAAGTCTTGAATGAGCCCCTCGAAAGGTTGATGCAAATAAACGGATTTTTGTTCTACGTCTTCGAGCTATATACCCTCGTTTAATTCTGGTCATTGAATAAATGAAACTTTGATGAATAACTAATCGATTTCCTTTCTTTCAGTTATTCTCTTCCCGTGTCCTAGTCTATTAATAACAAAACGGATTCTTCCAATGTATAAAATAAAAATTCCAATGGCTTTTGCTATTATAACCTTCCCGACCACGATTTTTTCTTTTTTTCTAGGCATTTCACCTATAAAAAAAATTGTATTGATACTAGGTATTAAAAACACATAGTAAATAAAAAAGTAATAAATATAAATGTATATAGTGGGTTCCATCGTTTCTATGGTTACTTCTTAAACGGTGAGGTCTTCTCTATACACCGGAGCCCTTCTTTCTTTCATTTAATCAATGTTATTGTTAACTTGTACAGTTCAAACTCTTTGGCTCTACCCATAATTATCCAGTACTAGGTCTTTCACAACGAGATCCACTTATACAGTAACGGTATTTAATTATGAAGATTAGCTGGGTAGCTGACCCTGTTAGTCCGTTCTTGCAAGAGTAAGGCAGAATTTTTCTGCTTTTTAAAATAGGATTTCCCCTGCTTAATGGATACCATTTGCTATCAATGGAGAATTCTTTCTCATCTTAAATTTTAAATTTTTAAATTGAGGTGATTGGATTTGCGCCAACGGAAACCATACATTTGATACCATAATAGAAGGATAGATCTTTTTTATTTTTAGATATTGACTGGAGTTCTTCCATTCTATCCTATTCGCTGGTACTGATCGTTGATACTGGATCAATTGTTTTCTTTCTTTTGTCCTAGCCCATGATCTGAACGAGTCGCACATACACCCTAGTACATGTTCCTCGTCGTTGAGGACATCCCCCAAGAGCGGGGGATTTCGTGACATTTCTGATTGGCTGTCTTGTGTTTCTAATAAGTTGTTTAATAGTTGGCATGTTGAATCATATACATAATGGGCTGGTTTAGATCGATCTTAACCGGATGCTTATGAATTATTTTATTTCTATATTAATAGATTAATGAGATTAATTAATAGAATATTAAATAATAGAATATTAAATCCGGTAAGAAGATAAAATCTCAAATAACGAATTCGTGTGAAATCCTTGTTATTTTTTCTTTTTTATTCAGTCGCTACAAGATCAACAATTCCATGAGCTTGGGCTTCTATTGCTGACATAAAAACATCTCTTTCCATGTCTTCGGATACAACCCATAAGGGTTTGCCTGTCCTTTGTGCATAAACCCTTGTGAGGGTTTCGCGCAGCTTCAGTAGTTCTTCCGCTTCCAAGATAAATTCTCCCGTCTGTGCCTCATAAAAAGAGGCAGCAGGTTGGTGGATCATTACCCTGATGATATAACATAATAAATGTTTATTCTATCTCGCATAATGAAAGGTGAAGAGATAAAGAATAATAATAAAAAAAGATATAATTGAACAACCGTACAGGCATCTTCTTTTGCGCATTGCATACGGCTCTATAATGGAATTCACTTTTTTTTTACCTTACTTACACTTACATGGAAAAAATTTTAAATAAATAAATATAGGGTCTATCAGACTCAGGTTGGTAAATGATCCAATAACCACC